TTCTAAATCTTTTTTCGGAGTCCGGCCACGAGGTCTGATAAGTATGAATCATAGTTCTAATATTTTGGAATCTATTTCATATATTCTGTGCTCCAGATACTAGCCTAGACTGAATATCCAACGAGATAAAATCATCTTCATCAAGATGACCGACTTCTTCTCTGTCGTATCCATAGGATCAATTCTAACAAGTCACACACTCATATTCCGGAAATACAGAAAAAAAATAAATTCCACGATCGAACTACCAAAAAAGAGTGGGCTAAAAAGCGAAAACCTACATACTTTAGACTTTCCTTTTTATTGAAAAGTTATTTAGGGGTTCTTGTGAATCGAATCTAATTGCTTGAAATTCCGTCCAGTAAAATGGAAGAATTATAAATCTCCAAAATAATACATAGGAATATCGCAAATAGACCCATCGCGACACCCATTAAAGGTGTAGTTCCCCACCCAGGAGCCACTTTACCATATTCCGAATTCAATGGTTTCAATAAATCCCCTACAATAGTTCGTCTTGGCCCAGATCTAGAACTATCGTCAACGGTTTGTGTAGCCATAAATAATCCTATATTTTTTTTTAATTCAGTGAGATCTGTTGACTTTGTATACCATTCCGTTGTAAATAAATGATCTTATCATAGATCCATTGTGATCTTGAAATTATATAATAATGGAAACAGCAACCCTAGTTGCCATCTCTATATCTGGTTTACTTGTAAGTTTTACTGGGTATGCCTTATATACTGCTTTTGGGCAACCCTCTCAACAACTAAGAGATCCATTCGAGGAACACGGGGACTAGTTGAAGTAATGAGCCTCACAATATTGTGAGGCTCATTACTTCAATTGAGATAATGAGAAATCATTTCGCCTTTTTAGTTGGAACTTTAGGCGGTTCGCGAAAAAAGATAGCGAAAAAAATTATTCCTAGAGTCGAGACTAAGAGGAATGTATAAACCAATGCTTCCATAGATTTGATTTCGGTTTACAATTATAGCTTCCATACCTGTTTAGTTGGGATCTTTTTACGGATAAAAAAAAGACCAAGACAAGAGTCAAAGAAACGAAAAGTCGGCAATCCGAATCAAGATTTATCCGCTACCCTATCTATGTCAAATCAAAAAATCAAGGAAAAAAGGAACAGAGCAATCTTGTATCAGACTAGACTCTTTTTGTAGTTGGATCTCCAAGTTTTTGGAATGCCCCAAATTCTACTTGAGCGTCCAAATCTGGGTCAATCCCAGCAAAGACATCTCTGAACAAGGTTCTAGCACCATGCCAAATGTGTCCGAAGAAGAAGAGCAAAGCAAACGAAGCATGCCCAAAAGTAAACCAACCCCTTGGACTGCTACGAAAAACCCCATCGGATTTCAAAGTAGCACGATCTAATTCAAAAATTTCACCCAATTGAGCACGTCTAGCATATTTTTTCACAGTAGCAGGATCACTATAACTGACTCCATTGAGTTCACCGCCATAGAACTCAACAGTTACACCGACCTGTTCAACACTATACTTCGATTCTGCTCTTCGAAAAGGAACATCGGCTCTAACAATTCCGTCTCCGTCTACCAAAACAACGGGAAATGTTTCAAAAAAGGTCGGCATACGGCGTACAAAAAGTTCGCGCCCTTCTTTATCTCTAAAAACTGGGTGTCCTAACCACCCAACAGCTATTCCATCCCCGTTGTCCATGGAACCCGCTCTGAATAATCCACCTTTTGCGGGATTATTCCCGATATAATCATAAAAAGCTAATTTTTCAGGAATTTTAGACCAAGCTTCTGATAAACTTTGATTTTCGGCTAACCCGGCACTAACTCTTCGATATATTTCTTGCTGGAAGTATCCCTGATCCCATTGATAACGAGTGGGCCCAAATAATTCAATCGGGGTAGTTGCTGAACCATACCACATAGTTCCAGCAACAACAAAAGCTGCAAAAAATACAGCAGCGATACTACTCGAAAGGACGGTTTCAATATTTCCCATACGTAATCCTTTGTATAGACGTTGGGGCGGACGAACACTAAGATGGAATAGGCCCGCTAATATGCCCAATGTACCTGCTGCAATATGATGCGAGGCTATTCCGCCCGGAACAAAAGGATCAAACCCTTCGACACCCCACGCAGGATTTACAGCTTGTACCCTTCCGGTTAATCCATAAGGATCGGATACCCATATTCCCGGACCATACAATCCGGTTACATGAAATGCACCAAAACCAAAGCAACCCAACCCTGAGAGAAATAAATGAATTCCAAAAATCTTCGGCAAATCCAAAGAAGGTTTTCCTGTACGTTCATCACAAAATATTTCTAGATCCCAATACACCCAATGCCAGATAGCTGCTAAGAAGCACAATCCAGAAAACACAATATGTGCTCCGGCCACACCTTCGTAACTCCAAATACCCGGATTCGTTATAGTCCCTCCTGTGATACTCCAACCCCCCCATGAATTGGTTATTCCTAAACGAGTCATGAAGGGTATAACGAACATACCTTGTCTCCACATTGGATCAAGAACAGGATCAGAGGGATCAAAAACTGCTAATTCGTATAGGGCCATTGAACCGGCCCAACCAGCAACTAGAGCTGTATGCATTATATGAACAGAAAGCAAACGACCGGGATCATTCAATACAACGGTATGAACACGATACCAAGGCAAACCCATGGAAATACCCCTTTATCAACGAAAAATAGACACTATGTAACTTTATTGCACTGAAAAAAAACTATGCTATGGACCTCCCCCTTTGAGGGGATTATCTTGGCGAAAGGATTAATATTTGGTCTATTCTTTTAGTAATAATGGAACAATTCTATTCGTAGGAACAAAAAGAAGCAGATCTATTCTATACTCGATAAGTACCAATACGCAATGGTAGATGGGAATTGATCCTATTTTATATGAGTGAATGTATACATACTTGTTCATCATTCAAAAACCTATTCGGAAGAAGTTTCCTTTATTCATTCTGTTTTCCTTTTTTATGAACTTATTAAATCTATGTATAAAATATGCTAAAAGATAAAATCTGATAAAGGCCGATCTTATTTATTAAGACAATAAACCCGTTGTTACGCTTCCACATCAAAGTTAGCTATAGTAATTAATTCTTTTTTCTTTGCTTTAATGCCTATTGGTGTTCCAAAAGTACCTTTTCGAAATCCCGGAGAGGAAGATGCATCGTGGATTGACGTATAGTGCGACTTGTCAGATATATTGGGTCATATGGTATTGCCCCGTTCTCTCCCCCGATCGAGATATCCTCTCTTTCGCCCAAGACGGATTGATTTAATCATCAAAAATTTGGAGCGTGAAGTGCAATTAGATCTATTTTTTGGGGGGTATCCAGATTAATATTATCAATTAGAATAATTTATGGTTTTCTCAGTTGTACTAATAAAATGAAGTATCCAGGCTCCGCTTAGAAAAAACTAAATTTGGAATCTATCTATTCTATGATTACTACTTGTATCATATTCGATTTATAAATAGCATTGATAAAAACTTTTAATCAATCGAGTAATATGATGAATACGTTGGTTGAATATTTGGTTAAAAGCATGAAGTAAATTGAAAAAAAAAAAAAGAAGTCGTAGCAAAAAGACATGCTATTGGGGCATTTGTCCTATATGTGCAAATCCAAATCGGGCAGATCTTGACTCGGAGTAGAGCATAAACCTAAAAGAATTGAAGAAGACCATTTGGGAACAAGAAAATGACATCGCAAGTTAAATTTGATCTCGATGAAACAATACATCAATGAAAAGTTAGTTCGATAAATTGAAAATTTAATGAATTGGTTTTTTATTTATTTTATTTATTAAAATTTATAGTATAGATAAAGGACCGCGGGCCAAAGGACAAAACTCATCCATTTTGAAAAATGGAAGGTAAGAAAAAGCCCCTTCATTAGAAGTTAGAAAGAGTCCTCTAAAGAAGGCTAAAATCTAAACATTGATTCTTTTTTCGCTATTTTTTTTGAACCGTATGCATCAAAAGGTGCCCGTACGGTTCTTAAGGGATACAATTTTATCCTAATCAACCGACTTTATCGAGAAAGATTACTTTTTTTAGGCCAAGAGATTGATACCGAGATCTCGAATCAACTTATTGGTCTTATGGTATATCTCAGTATGGAGGCTGAGACCAAAGATCTGTATTTATTTATAAACTCTCCCGGTGGATGGGTAATACCCGGAGTAGCTATTTATGATACTATGCAATTTGTGCGACCAGATGTACAGACAGTATGCATGGGATTAGCCGCTTCAATGGGATCTTTTATTCTGGTCGGAGGAAAAATTACCAAACGTCTAGCATTCCCTCACGCTCGGCGCCAATGAGTTTTTTTTTTTTGAGACAAAAAAGAAAACTATGCCTTCGCTAAAATATGAATATTAAGTAATAATAGCATGGCACTTTGAATTCGATATGAGAATTTTTTTCTTGTTTTTTTTTCTAAACCATTAGGTTATGTATCGAAAGAGTAGTATGAGATAAAAGGCATTTCCGAGTTTAGCTGATTTATCGGAGGCCTCTTTCAGCGTCACAAACTTTTTTGTTTTCACGACGGAAGACTCTTAACAATATTTCTGTTATGAAAGACTACGAAATATTTATTTTTAAGGAAAAAAAAGAAACTTTGGGATTGCTGAATAACAAACGAAATAATAAAGCAACGGAACCATCATAGTATTTTTAAATTACTAAAAAAAAAGGAAGGGTGGTTATTGGATCATTTACTGCTCTGGGTCTGCTAGATCCTCTATTTTCTATTCCTTCGCTGGAAGGTAAAAATGAATTCCATTGTGGAGCCGTATGCACTGCACAAAGGATGCCTGTACGGTTGTTAATCCTATCTTTTTTTTATTATCTTTGACTCATCATGATCATGATGTGAGATAGAGAAAACCATTTATTAAATCATCAGGGTAATGATCCATCAACCTGCTAGTTCTTTTTATGAGGCACAAGCGGGAGAATTTATCCTGGAAGCGGAAGAACTACTGAAGCTGCGCGAAACCATCACAAGGGTTTATGTACAAAGAACAGGCAAACCCTTATGGGTTGTATCCGAAGACATGGAAAGGGATGTTTTTATGTCAGCAACAGAAGCCCAAGCTCATGGAATTGTTGATCTTGTAGCGGTTCAATAAAAAATAGCAGGGATTTCACGCAAAAATCCGAAATTTGAGATTTTATCTCGGGGGTTAATATAATATTTTCTATTACTATTAATCCTATTAATTATTAATATCGAATATAGAAGTAATTCATAATCATCCGGTTAGGATTGATCTAAACCAACTCATTATGTATACAATTCAACATGCCAACTATTAAACAACTTATTAGAAACACAAGACAGCCAATCAGAAATGTCACCAAATCGCCCGCCCTTCGGGGATGCCCTCAGCGTCGAGGAACATGTACTAGGGTGTATGTGCGACTCGTTTAGACCATGGACCGGGACAAAAGAAAAGAAAGTACAAAATTTTTCCCGTATCAGTGATAAGTACCAGTGAATAGGATAGAATGAATGGAAGAACTCCGTTCACTACCTAAAAATAAATAAAAAATATTTATCGTATCCTTTTATTGTGTATCAAATTTATGGTTTCTATTGGTGCAAATCCAATCATCTCAATTTTCCATTTTAGATGAGAAAGAATTCCCCATTGGTAACAAATGCTTATCCATTAAGCAGAGGAAATCCTATTTAACAGAAGGATTATGGCCTTATTCTTCCAAGAACGGACTAAGAGGGTCAGCTACCCAACTAATCTTCATAATTAAATACCGTTACTGTATAGGTAGATCTCGTTGTGAAAGACCGATTACTAGCTAATTCATGGGTAGAGCCAAAGAGGGTGAACTGTACAAGTTAACAATAACATTGATGAAATAAAAGAAGGAGCTCCGGTGTATAGAGAGGACCTCACCGTTTAAGAAGTAACCATAGAAACGAAGGAACCCACTATTTCTTTATCCATTTCTATTTTGATTTATTTACTCTATGTTTGTTTTTTTTGATACCTAGTATGAATACAATTTCGTATTTTGGGGTGACTAGAACAAAAAAAGAAATCGTGGTCGGGAAGGTTATAGTAGCAAAAGCCATTGGAATTTTTATTTTATACATTGGAAAAATACGTTTTGTTATTAATAGACTAGGCAAGGAGAAAGGAATAACTGAAAGAAAGGAAATCCATTAGTTATTCATCAAAGTTTCATTTATTCAATGACTAGAATTAAACGAGGATATATAGCTCGGAGACGTAGAACAAAAATTCGTTTATTTGCATCAAGCTTTCGAGGGGCTCATTCAAGACTTACTCGAACTATTACTCAACAGAAAATAAGAGCTTTGGCTTCAGCTTATCGGGATAGAGGTAGGCAAAAAAGAAATTTTCGACAGTTGTGGATCGCTCGAATAAATGCAGTAATTCGATCTAATAAGGTAGACTACAGTTATAGTAGATTTATACACAATCTGTACAAGAGGCAGTTGCTTCTTAATCGTAAAATACTTGCCCAAATCGCTATATTAAATAGAAATTGTCTTTATATGATTTCCAATGAGATCATAAAATAAGAAGATTGGAAAGAATCCAGCGGAATGCTTAAAATGGAGTTCTCTGGAGAATGAACTCCGAGAAGGTAGAGTAGAAATTAGTATGATAAAATATGATAATATGATAAAGTGGTCAAAATGAGCAAATATGTTCAATAAAAAAATGATTTATTCTTCTTCCACTATTCTTTTTTTTCTTACGACACGACAATCAAATCTAGATTTTCGGATTTTTCGAACAAAGCATCAATCTGCGGTTGAGTTTGGATTAGAATTTTAATTCAATTAAAGAGTAAGCCTATTTATTCCTGGTTCTAAGACCAATAGTTCTAGCGGTCGACTCGCTTCTTTCAAATTGTTTCTCATTATTAAGAAAAGGTAACAAAGATAAAATACGAGCTTGTTTTATAGCAATAGTAATTAAGCGTTGCTGTTTTAAGGTCAATCTATTTACCCGTCTAGATAATATTTTTCCTTGTTCACTAATAAATCGACTAATTAAACTCATGTTTCTATAATCAATTCGATCCCCCGATTGAATCGGGGGCAAACGCCTACGAAAAGATCGTTTGGATTTAAGAGGGAGTCGCTTGGATTTATCCATGGTTTGTTTATTCCTTATCCCGAAAATCCTATTTCGATCGGATCTAAAATGATTTAGAATTAAGAAATAGGATTTGGTTTGTTTATATTTAAATCGAAAATATGTCTAATATATGTAATTTTTCATCTTCCTTGGATTGGAAAAGGGTGACACACAGACGATCGGTTCGATCTATTTCTTTATCTCCCCATGAATCGTATGTTTGTAACAACGGGGACAGAATTTTCTCAATTCCAATCGACTAGGCGTATTGTGTCGATTCTTTTGAGTAATATATCTGGAAATCCCGATTGATTCCTTATTAACACCGTTTCGAACACAACGAGTACATTCCAAAATAACCGTTACTCGGGCATCTTTACCCTTGGCCATGAACCTCCCTTGGATTTTTGATTCACGCAACTCTTCCATTTTCCGATCCAAAATGAAGAAAAAAAGAGAAGTTGGTAACTCGAAAGAAAATTATGAAAGATTTCGTTACAATCAAATATAAAATATAGTAATACAATGATTTCTAAATTGAGAATCGCAGTACAGTTTTTCATTTAAGTATCTTGTATGATATTGTTGCCCTAGCCATCACATTTTCGTTCTCACTGTTTTATTAATTCAATTTGAACCCGGCGCCGAGTCCGAGTTTGACTGAGGTTGAATCCATTTTGATTCTTTCTCTTTTCTAACTTATTCTAAGTTTAAAAACTCTAAAAAAAAGAAGGGGAAGGGGATTAGATTAGTCACAGATATTTGATTGTTTTTCTAATCTTCTTCACCCCTTCCCAAGTCAATAACTAGAATGAAAAAAATGGGAATACCAACGCATCCGGGAATAAACGATTGATCTCGATTAATAGACCCGCTAAAGCCCCGAACCATATAGTACTTACTACCGGTGCCACGGAGAGATATGTTTTTAGATCTCGCATTTAAAACCCTCCTACTTTATAGTAATTTGTAATACATAATGGTATTACATACCATCAAATGTATATATAGTTAATAACCGCTTGTATTGTCCGCGGAATTCCTAATTCAAATTGAAATGTACAACAGTTCAATTCGGTAGATATTCCCTTTTTTATTAAAAAAAAATATGTCGCTTTCCGCCCCACCCCAAATATTTATTTTTATTTACGGCGGATTTCATATTTATTATTTCATACGTATATAAGTCTTTTTATTATATTTTATATATGATATGAGACAAAAAAGAAGAAATGGCAAGATAATTTGTGTATACCAATGGAGGAAATAAATCAAAAATGTGGAAAACAAGACAGGGATTCTCTACAATGACACTGTAGACCAATTGAAAGGGATGTAGCGCAGCTTGGTAGCGCGTTTGTTTTGGGTACAAAATGTCACGGGTTCAAATCCTGTCATCCCTACCTATTACTTATCTTCTGAACAGTAACGAGGAATCAATTGAGATCCATAAAAATTGAACATACATATACCGAACTTTTTTTTATTTAATTTTATGATATTCTATATGATAATATATGTATGGAAGATATATTCGGGTTGCATTTAGTTTGATAATAAAACGCTCTTAGTTCAGTTCGGTAGAACGCGGGTCTCCAAAACCCGATGTCGTAGGTTCAAATCCTATAGAGCGTGATTCGATTCTTGTTGTTGTTAGATGGAAAATTATACTGAAATAATTTAACAGAAATCAAAATTTGACCTCCTATAAAGCAAGTAGGAGGTCAATCAAAAAAAGAACTGTTAATTAATCAAAGGTCCAACTGATCCCCCCGTCTGTATTGTAAATATGCGGTCACAAATAATCCAGCCAAAGTAATAGGAATTAGACCTAATACGATTCCAAATAGAAAAACTTCAATCATTTCAATTTAGTTGAACGAGGAAAAGGAGAGGTAATATCTATCCTTAAAATATTAATCGGTATTGCCCATGAATCTCAATGACCAAGAATTGGAAATTGAATTGACAAGGTAAAGAACTCTACAATATATAGAATATATGGAATACCACCGAAATGTTTCTTTTTTTGAATTGTGCATTCAATTAATTTTAATCAAATAAGTCGTATCTTGTTCAGACCGATAAATAGAGCTGAGGTTATAGTTAAAACTGCTAGTAGAAAACCGAAATAACTAGTGATAGTAGGCATGACGAGGCTAAATGAAATACGTTATTTTTATCCATATGTTTATAAAGCACTTCCCTAAGTTTCTATTTTTGAAAGATACGCGGATGGATAAGTAAAAATACTAATTGAAAGAATATATTCAATTGAAAGTTTTTGATTCATCTATTATTATGATTATAGATGATACTAACAAAAATCTTGTGACATAGGTACGAAATCAATTCGTCATCTGTCTCTCTATCCCACGATTCGCAATCAACGGATTCATTGGACAACTCAAGAGTTGTAAAAACTAATATTCTTATTATAAACAATAATTTAATATATAAATCTAGTAAATATATAAATCTATTAAATGGATTCTAAATAATTAGAAAGACAAAATCAAAAAAAGAAAAAATAATAAATAAACTATATTGTGTAACTTGATTCCAAAAATCAAATGCTCTTTGAATCGCTGAAGAATGAATGACCTTATAATGCCCTTTATTTAAATTTTCTTCCAACTAATTAGATTTTCTGTAGTGGGTTCATTCCCATAAAATCTTGAATAAAAAGAAAAAAGTATCGCACGATCAGATCGCTCGAAACTAGGTTCTCCATTTATTCTTTCCATCGTAAAACCATTCTTCTAATTCGGTGAAGAACGATCCTTTGAGTCTAATATAACAACAATAATCCGTGCATT